GATATTATCCATAATGTGAATATTCCACCAAAAAGTTTGATTTTAGTTCAAAATGATCAATATGTAGAATCAGAACAAGTGATTGCTGAGATTCGTGCCGGAACGTCTACTTTTCGTTTTAAAGAGAAGGTACGAAAACATATTTATTCTGAATCAGAGGGAGAAATGCACTGGAGTACCGATGTCCACCATGCATCTGAATATACACATGGTAATGTTCGTCTATTACCAAAAACAAGTCATTTATGGATATTAGCAGGAGGTCCGTGCAGATCCAGTATAGTGTCTTTTTCGCTCCACAAAGATCAAGATCAAATGAATGTTCGTTCTTTTTCTTTCGAAGAAAGATATATCTTTGACCTCTCAATGACTAATCATCGAGTAAGACATAAATTGTTGGATACTTCTGGTAAAAAAGATAGGGAAATTCTTGACTATTCAAGACCTGATCGAATCATATCCAATGGTCGTTGGAATTTCATATATCCTTCTATTCCCCAAGAAAATTCTGATTTCTTGGCGAAAAAACGAAGAAATAGATTCATTATCCCATTACAATATGATCAAGAACGAGATAAAGAACTAATGCCCTGTTTTGGTATTTCGATTGAAATACCCATAAATGGTATTTTACGTAGAAATAGTATTCTTGCTTATTTTGATGATCCACGATACAGAAGAAATAGTTCAGGAATTACTAAATATGGGACCATAGAGGTAGATTCAATCATAAAAAAAGAGGATTTGATTGAGTATCGAAGAGCAAAAGAATTTAGTCCGAAATACCAGAAAGTAGATCGGTTTTTTTTCATTCTCGAAGAAGTGCATATCTTACCCGGATCTTCGTTCATAATGGTCCAGAACAATAGTATCATTGGAGTAGATACACAACTCGCTTTAAATACAAGAAGCCGGGTAGGCGGATTAGTCCGAGTGGAGAGAAAAAAAAAAAGTATTGAACTGAAAATCTTTTCTGGAGATATTTATTTTCCTGGAGAAACAGATAAGATATCCAGGCACAGCGGCATTTTGATACCACCAGAGACGGAAAAAAAAAATTATAAGAAATCAAAAAAATTTAAAAATTGGATCTATGTCCAACGGATCACACCCACCAAGAAAAAGTATTTTGTTTCGGTTCGGTCCGTAGTCACATATGAAATAGCTGATGGGATAAATTTAGCAACACTTTTCCCTCGGGATCTCTTGCAGGAAAAGGATAATGTCCAACTTAGAGTTGTCAATTATATCCTTTATGGAAATGGCAAGTCAATTCGAGGAATTTATCACACAAGTATTCAATTAGTTCGGACTTGCTTAGTATTGAATTGGGACCAAGAAAAAAATGGTTCTATAGAAGAGGTTCATGCTTCCTTTGTTGAGGTAAGGACAAATGATCTGATTCGCGATTTCATAAGAATTGAGTTAGTCAAGTCCACTATTTCGTATACCGGAAAAAGGTATGATAGGGCAAGTTCCGTATTGATTTCCGATAATGGATTAGATCGCACCAACATCAATCCTTTTTATTCCAAGGCGAAGATTCAATCACTTACCCAACATCAAGTAACTATTGGTATTGGTACGTTGTTGAATCGAAATAATGAATGCCAATCTTTGATAATTTTGTCATCATCCAATTGTTCTCGAATTCGTCCATTCAATGGTTCGAAATATAACAATGTGACAAAAGAATCAGATCCCATAATCCAAATTAAGGATTTGCTGGGTCCCTTAGGGACTATTGTCCCTAAAATAGCGAATTTTTTTTCATCTTACTATTTAATAACTCATAATCATATCTTGTTAAAGAAATATTTGTTACGTGACAATTTTAAACAGACTTTCCAAGTACTTAAATACTGTTTAATAGATGAAAATAGGGGGATTTATAATCCCGATCCATGCGGTAACATAATTTTGAATCCATTCCATTTGAATTGGTGCTTTCTCCGTCACGATTATTGTGAAGAGACATTTACAATAATTAGCCTTGGACAATTTATTTGTGAAAATGTATGTCTATTCAAATACGAATCACACGTAAAAAAATCTGGTCAAATTTTAATTGTTCATGTCGACTCCTTAGTTATAAGATCAGCTAAACCCTATTTGGCCACTCCAGGAGCAATTGTTCATAGCCATTATGGAGAAATCCTTTACGAAGGAGATACATTAGTTACATTTATATATGAAAAATCGAGATCTGGTGACATAACGCAAGGTCTTCCAAAAGTGGAACAAATCTTAGAAGTGCGTTCGATTGATTCAATATCGATGAACCTAGAAAGGAGAGTTGAAGGTTGGAACGAACGTATACAAAGAATTCTTGGAATCCCCTGGGGATTCTTGATTGGAGCTGAGCTAACCATAGCCCAAAGTCGTATTTCTTTGGTTAATAAGATCCAAAAGGTTTATCGATCCCAGGGGGTACAGATCCATAATAGACATATAGAAATTATTGTACGTCAAGTAACATCAAAAGTGTTGGTTTCAGAAGATGGAATGTCTAATGTTTTTTTACCTGGAGAATTAATCGGCTTTTTGCGAGCGGAACGAGCAGGGCGTGCTTTGGACGAAGCGATCTGTTATCGGGCAATCTTATTGGGAATAACGAGGGCATCTCTAAATACTCAAAGTTTCATATCCGAAGCAAGTTTTCAAGAAACCGCTCGAGTTTTAGCAAAAGCTGCTCTACGAGGTCGTATTGATTGGTTGAAAGGCCTGAAAGAGAACGTTGTTCTGGGGGGGATTATACCTGTCGGTACCGGATTCCAAAAATTAGTACACCCTTCAAGGCAAGACAAGAACATTCATTTGGAAATAAGAGATATTTTGTTACACCATAGAGAATTGTTTTGTTCTTACGTACAAAACAATTTCCATGAGACAGATTTCCATGAGACATCAGAACAATCATTTACGCGATTTAATGATTCCTAAGAGCAGATTCTTTTCTTTCACTTTAACTATCTTTCAATTATCTGGTCCGATTATTGATTTGGTAAAAAATAAAATAAGTAATTAAATTGGTAATAAATAAAATAAGTAATTAAAAGAAATTAATGGTTTGGGTCGTGTATCAACGGTCAATCCCCCGTAGAAGGTTCCATCGGAACAATTATTTATTCCAGGTTACCTCGTCTCTTTGTTAAAAAAAAAAGGAAGTCTGGGGAAAAATGACAAGAAGATATTGGAACATCAATTTGGAAGAGATGATGGAAGCAGGAGTTCATTTTGGTCATGGTACTAAGAAATGGAATCCTAGAATGGCCCCTTACATCTCCGCAAAGCGTAAAGGTATTCATATTACAAATCTCACTAGAACTGCCCGTTTTTTATCAGAAACCTGTGATTTAGTTTTTGATGCAGCAAGTAGGGGAAAAAACTTCTTAATCGTTGGTACAAAAAATAAAGCAGTGGATTCAGTAGCATCAGCTGCAATAAGGGCTCGGTGTCATTATGTTAATAAAAAATGGCTTGGTGGTATGTTAACGAATTGGTCCACTACGGAAACGAGACTTCACAAGTTAAGGGACTTAAGAGCAGAACAAAAGATGGGGAAACTCAACTGTCTCCCCAAAAGAGATGCAGCAATGTTGAAGAGAAAATTATCTACCTTGCAAACATATCTCGGTGGGATCAAATATATGACGGGGTTGCCTGATATTGTGATCATCGTTGATCAGCAAGAAGAATATACGGCTCTTCGAGAATGTGTCATTTTGGGGATTCCGACAATTTGTTTAATCGATACAAATTGTGACCCAGATCTCGCAGATATTTCGATTCCAGCAAATGATGACGCTATAGCTTCAATCCGATTGATTCTTAACAAATTAGTATCTGCAATTTGTGAGGGTCGTTCTAGCTATATAAGAAATCGTTGATTATCATTAAGAATAATAAGATTTGTTAATTTTTTGGCAACTCCATAGATTTGGTTACTATTTTTGAATTTTTAAAAAGAGATAAAAAAGGTACTGGGGATATTGATATTATGTTATGATGTTATGTAATTTCTTGGTATCGTAAATAAAATATACGATTAATGATTCAAGTTAGTGAGTTGAGAAATAGATGGTTGAATCAAAATAATTCCTTTTTTGAAGTTCAATTTCTGTCAGAGGACAATATGAATGTTATACCATGTTCCATTAAAACACTCAAAGCGTTATACGATATATCGGGTGTAGAAGTAGGCCAACATTTCTATTGGCAAATAGGAGGTTTACAAATCCATGCCCAAGTACTTATCACTTCTTGGGTCGTAATTGCTATCTTATTAGGTTCAGTCATCATAGCTGTTCGGAATCCACAAACCATTCCGAACGACGGTCAGAATTTCCTCGAATATGTCCTTGAATTTATTCGAGATTTGAGCAAAACTCAGATTGGAGAAGAATATGGTCCTTGGGTTCCCTTTATTGGAACTATGTTCTTATTTATTTTTGTTTCTAACTGGTCAGGTGCTCTTTTACCTTGGAAAATCATACAATTACCTCATGGGGAGTTAGCTGCGCCTACGAATGATATAAATACTACTGTTGCTTTAGCTTTACCCACGTCAGCGGCATATTTTTATGCGGGTCTTACCAAAAAAGGATTGGGTTATTTCGGGAAATACATTCAACCAACCCCAATACTTTTACCAATTAACATCCTAGAAGATTTCACAAAACCTTTATCTCTTAGTTTTCGACTTTTCGGGAATATATTGGCTGATGAATTAGTAGTTGTTGTTCTTGTTTCTTTAGTCCCTTCAGTAGTTCCTATACCTGTTATGTTTCTTGGATTATTTACAAGTGGTATTCAAGCTCTTATTTTTGCAACGTTAGCCGCGGCTTATATAGGTGAATCCATGGAGGGTCATCATTGACTAGTTTTCGAAATAGTATTTTTTAAGCTTATCCCAATTCATGCATGATTCAAGATAATCCACTTGGTTGGGGAACATAATAGATACAAATACAAATACGTATGAATATACGACCTAGAGTCGTAGGAAAAAAGATAGACGATATTGCGGAATTGTAAAAAAAAGATGGGTTGGGGGGGTCACACTAGATGTATGTAATCTCTATAAGTCCAGCCCCTGTGTCTGTTTCGAGGAATGATTCTAGAATCCGATTCAATATAAAATGCGGGTGGTTTACGTTATGGAAGAAACAAATGTATATGTGATATTAGATATTTACTAGTTATATAGGACTAATTCCTAATATATATATATATATATTATTATATACCCTATATATATATTATTATATATATTAATATTATTGATTGATTTGATTGCGGTTCACTGGTTCCAATATAAGTCTTTCTGTTTCGTCTGTGATTGTGGATTGAATGAAATGCAAAAAAGAGATGAACTCAAGGATAGTATCTAGAAGAGAAAAGAAAGGAAAGAAGAATTGAATGAAAGAATGGTTCGAAACAAAGAAATGCAATAACTAGAACCGTATACATATGTATTTACAAAAACTCCATTATGGGTAGAAACTCAAAATGAGATATCGAAATAGTTCTGACGATTCAGTAATATTATCATTTCAATTCGGAGTTTTTAGTTATTTCGACCCGATGGATCTTAATCAGATAGATCTTAATGATAAAATCTTAATGAAAAAAAAAAATGATAAAAAAAATTAAGTAAAAATTCATTGGTTGATTGTATCATTAACCATTTCTTTTTTTTTTTTGGTGCGAGGAACTTACCATGAATCCACTGATTTCTGCCGCTTCCGTTATTGCTGCTGGACTGGCCGTAGGGCTTGCTTCTATTGGACCTGGAATTGGTCAAGGTACTGCTGCAGGCCAAGCTGTAGAAGGTATTGCGAGACAACCAGAAGCAGAGGGTAAAATACGAGGTACTTTATTGCTTAGTCTAGCTTTTATGGAAGCTTTAACAATTTATGGACTGGTCGTGGCGTTAGCGCTTTTGTTTGCGAATCCTTTTGTTTAATCCTAGAAATGTAAAAAAGTACCTTACATACTATACTTTTTTTCTTATTTTATTAACTCGCTATATTTTTTTCTAATTTTATTAACTCAGAATTGCTGTTTGCTTCTTCTAATTATATCAACGCTTTACTCCTACAATTATTTATTTGTTGAGACAATACCCCAGGAAAGGAAGGACTGTTTTGAGGATGAGTAATTACTGGATCCGCTCGTTTTCTTCCTTCGCGTCCTTATCTTAGTACAATGTAAACCTTTTTTTTACTTTTTTTAGGAATCGTTTCAACAAACGAGATATTTCACAATTGACATAAGACCCAAGACTTAACCTAATAAGTATTTTATTGGATTGGAAACTTCAAGTAAGAAATTTTAAAATTATCAAATTAAATTACTAGATTTAATATATTCCCATAAAAAAAAAAATGGAAATAAAATTTATATAATAAAAAGAAATCGATCAAAAAAGGGATGATGAAGTGATACAAAAAGAACTCTGTTCTTTGTTAGTCCTATCTATAAGATGAGAGCATATGAAAAATGTAACCGATTCTTTCCTTTCCTTGGGTCACTGGCCATCCGCCGGGAGTTTCGGGTTTAATACCGATATTTTAGCAACAAATCCAATAAATCTAAGTGTAGTGCTTGGTGTATTGATTTTTTTTGGAAAGGGGGTGTGTGCGAGTTGTGTATTTCAAGAATAGGTTGGATCCATCCGACTGCACTTTATTTATGGTATTTTATTAATTTTATAGGATAAATAGGAAAAAAAGTGCACGATCTCAACGAATTATTTCTGAATAAATTAAGAAATCATATGTAAGAACCATAGCATTTCGTGACTTATTGGTAAATTTGATTCTCTATCAACCAATAATGTGAGACCATTAATATGGTTAAAGCTAAACTGTTTGAAGTCCAGGCAAAACATGGTACTCTTTCTACCGGTACTAACGTACCGAAATGGTTTAAAAATGAATAGTTGGTAATTTATCTGATATAGAACACTCATATCGATAAAATGATTTGAACCATTTATTAAAAAAACGGGCATCTTGCTCTTTTTTTCCAATGCCGAATCGACGACCTACGTAAAAAAAAAAGGAATTTTTGGATTTGAAGAAAAAAAGGAAATAAAAAAATATAGAAATAAATTCTAAATTTAAATTTTAAATTAAATAAAGAATAAATACAAATAAAGAACAAATACAAATAAAGAAAGAACTTTGCTGACAATTATAGATTTTTGTCTGGTCGGAAGAGTCCTCCTAATATTCTGGTCTTATATCAGTTTCGATGTTTTTGAATATAAACAGAAAAGAGAGGGTAGGCTCATTACATTAAAAAAAAAGATATGGGAATGCCCATAACATAAAATAAATAATTGAGCGTGAGAGCCAAATGAATCGAAAGATTCATGTTTGGTTCGGGAAGAGATTATGGAAGTTTTGAAATTAATGGTAAGATAATCTACTTTCATTAAATGATTTATTAGATAATCGAAAACAGAGGATCTTGAGTACTATTCGAAATTCG